TCAAAAAATAAGAAATTATATCAAGAATTATGTACAAAAAAATATGAAAACATCTTCTGGCGTCGAGGGAATTGCACGTATAGAGATTAAAAAAAGAATCGACCTTATCCAAATCATAATCTATATGGGATTTCCAAAAATATTAATTGAAAGTCGACCCCGAGGAATCGAAGAATTACAGATGAATTTACAAAAAGAATTTAATTCTGTAAATCGAAAACTTAACATTGCTATCACACGAATTGAAAAGCCTTATGGAAACCCTAATATTCTTGCAGAATTTATAGCCGGCCAATTAAAAAATAGAGTTTCTTTTCGCAAAGCAATGAAAAAGGCTATAGAATTAACTGAACAAGCAGATACAAAAGGAATTCAAGTGCAAATTGCAGGACGTATCGACGGAAAAGAAATTGCGCGTGTTGAATGGATCAGAGAGGGTAGGGTTCCACTACAAACCATTCGAGCTAAAATTGATTATTGTTCCTATACAGTTCGAACGATCTATGGGGTATTAGGCATCAAAATTTGGATATTTATAGACGGGGAATAATAAACCTTTATTTCCCTTTCCATTCTATCCAGCGATGGAACAAAAAAGGATAAATTCGTTTCTTCTTTTCTGTTCAATAAAAAAAATGAACAATTATAATTCTATAGGGTTGAATAAAAATTCAATTAATCTTTTGATAAAATTGCTATGCTTAGTGTGTGACTCGTTGGTTTTTTGAGGGTTAGTATAAAAAAGCAGCCCCATAGTATAAACAAATAACTCTAGAAGTAATAACCAACTCATCACTTCGTATTATCTGAATCCAAAGAACCAGTCAAGATATGATATATTGTTCATATTGTTGTAGCAACTGAAATCTTTTTTTATTAAAAAAATCTGCTTCTAAGTTGTCAATCGAAATAAAAAAATAAAGGGTATGGATAAATGGAAGGATGAGAGAAAGAAAGAAAAAGAATATTGATGATATATAATTCCAATATGTAAGGTCTCTGAGTCATCTCAGAAAAAAGCTGTGTAATGTAATAAAGCATCAATACGGATCCATCATTAAATGGATCTACTCATCGAACAAAAAATAAAGAGCTTCGAGCCAATAAAGACTAAGAATATTGACTCAAGAACTAATAGCTCCATTGTAGAATTCAGACCTAACCATTAAGTAAGAAGCGATGGGAACGATGGAACCTGTGAATTCAAAAGATTCTAGTGAAAATGAATTCGAATGATTCATTGATCGGGATGGCGGAACCGACCAGAGACCAATTCATCTATTCGGAAAAGTTATGAACTAATGATAGAACTGAAATAGAAATTGAAAGAGTAAATATTCGCCCGCGAAAACTTTATTTTCTTGGATTGCTAAATGTGGGTCAATCCAATACGATAAAGAGTAAAACAAAATAAATATTCGTTTTAAGATTCTAAAAACCATACCATATCATACCATATATATAAATATAAGAAAAAAATAGTTATTTAATATATTTAGTTATCTATACAAACAAGATATACAAATTAATAATAGATTTGATCTAGATTAAATGAAATCCATGATTCAGTATTTATTAAATACATGTATATCTTAATTCAAATTATATTATATCTGAATTGAATTCAAAATCTTTAATTTGAATTCATTTTATTCGCGAGGAGCTGGATGAGAAGAAACTCTCACGTCCGGTTCTGTAGTAGAGATGGAATTCAAAACAAACCATCAACTATAACCCCAAAAGAACCAGATTCCGTAAACAACATAGAGGAAGAATGAAGGGAATATCTTATCGAGGTAATGATATTTGTTTTGGTAAATACGCTCTTCGGGCACTTGAACCCGCTTGGATCACATCTAGACAAATAGAAGCAGGTCGACGAGCAATGACACGAAATGCACGTCGCGGTGGGAAAATATGGGTCCGTATATTTCCAGATAAACCAGTTACAGTAAGACCCGCAGAAACACGTATGGGTTCAGGTAAAGGCTCTCCCGAATATTGGGTAGCTGTTGTTAAACCAGGTCGAATCCTTTATGAAATGGGTGGAGTAACAGAAAATATAGCTAGAAGGGCTATTTCAATAGCAGCGTCCAAAATGCCTATACGAGCTCAATTCATCATTTCGGGATAAAAAAGAAATAGGCCTTGGGTAAAAAAAAATAGCGGGTGCAGGTTTCTTTTTTTGGACAAACAATATTTCTTTTTTTCTTCGGCCTTTGTATTCTAAAAAACAGATAAAAAAAATGATATGATTCAACCTCAGACCCATTTGAATGTAGCAGATAACAGCGGGGCTCGAGAATTGATGTGTATTCGAATCATAGGAGCTAGCAATCGTCGATATGCTCATATTGGTGACGTTATTGTTGCTGTGATCAAAGACGCAGTCCCAAACATGCCTCTAGAAAGATCAGAAGTGGTTAGAGCTGTAATTGTCCGTACTTGTAAAGAACTTAAACGTGACAACGGTATGATAATACGATATGATGACAATGCT